CTTTTACGTACCCCCCCAGTTTGGCAACTTTTTTTGAAATGATACAAAGGAAAATGTCTCTGTTCAGAAAAGAAAAATCCCCTTCTAATGAATTTTATAATCAGTGGAGTTATAGAAATGAACATAAAAAGAAAAAGTTAAACAATAAATTTTTAAATAGAGTAAAAGCTCTCGACAAAACTCTAAATAAAGAATTTTTTGTTCTGAATGTACTCGAAAAAAGAACTAGATTGTGTAATGATAAGACTAAAAAAGAATACTTAACAAAAATATATGATCCTTTCTTGAATGGACCCTACCGGGGACGGATCAAAAAATTGTTTACACCTTCAATCATAAATGAAGCTTCTATAAAAAATTACAGAGAAAGGGTTTGTATAAATAAAATTCATGGTATCCTTCTTATTATTAATTACTTAGAATTTGAACAAAAAACAAATCCATTTGATATAAATGATAGAAAATCATTAGTAACAGAAATTGGTTATTTATTGAATTTAATCAATGAATTGGCTGTAAAATCAACATCAAGTTTAAATTTTCAAAGACTTTTTTTAGTTCCAGAACACGAACAAGTAAGAATTCATTCAGAGGATCAATTAAAAATTTTAAATTTTTTATTCAATGCAGTTAGAACTGTTCCGAACGATAAAACAATAAAAAAAAAATCTATTGGAATAAAAGAAATTAATAAAAAAGTTCCTCGGTGGTCATACAAATTAATCAACGATTTAGAACAACAAGAGGGAGAAACCGAGGAAAGTGTGGTAGAGGATCATGAGATTCGTTCAAGAAAAGCCAAACGCGTAGTGATTTTTACTGATAACCACCAGAATACTGATGCTTATACGAATACCCAAGAAACTAATAATACTGATCAAACAGACGAAATTGCTTTAATACGTTATTCACAACAATCGGACTTTCGTCGAGACATAATCAAAGGCTCTATGCGCGCTCAAAGGCGTAAAACAGTTACTTGGAAACTTTTTCAAGCAAATGTGCATTCTCCCCTTTTTTTGGACCGAATAGACAAATCTTTTTTTTTTTTTTTTGATATTTCAGCGCGTATGAAAATAATTTTTAGAAATTGGATGCGGAAAAACACAGAATTTTCGGATTATACAGAGAAAAAAAAAGAAGAGGACAAAAAAGAAGAAGACAAAAGAAAGGAGAAAGCGCGTATAGAAATAGCAGAAGCCTGGGATAGTATTTTACTTGCTCAAGTAATAAGAGGTTTTTTGTTAGTAACCCAATCAATTCTTAGAAAATATATTATATTACCTTCATTGATAATAGCTAAAAATATAGTCCGTATACTATTATTTCAATTTCCTGAATGGTCTAAGGATTTAAGGGATTGGAATAGAGAAATGCATGTTAAATGTACCTATAATGGCGTTCAATTATCAGAAAAAGAATTTCCAAAAAACTGGTTAACGGACGGTATTCAGATCAAGATCCTATTTCCTTTTCGTCTTAAACCGTGGCACAGATCTAAACTACAAGCCCCTTATAATGATCCAATGAAAAATAAGGATCAAAAAAATGATTTTTGCTTTTTAACAATTTTTGGAATGGAAACTGAACTACCTTTTGGTTCTCCCAGAAAACAACTTTCATTTTTTGAACCCATTTTTAAAGAACTAAAAAAAAAATTGAAAAAGAAATGTTTTATAATTCTAAGAATTTTAAAAGAACAAACAAAATTGTTTCTAAATGTCTCAAAAGAAACAAAAAAATGGATCATTAAAAGTATTCTGTTTATAAAAGAAATAATAAAAGAACTCTCAAAAATAAACCCAATTACATTATTTGGATTTGGATTGAGAGAAATAGAAGTATATGAATTGAGTGAAACTAAAAAAGATTCGATAATTGGTAATCGGATGATTCCTGAATCGTCGATTCAAATTATATCTCAGGGTTGGACAAATTATTCATTAACAGAAAAAAAAATGCAAGATCTAACTGATAGAACAAATACAATCATAAATCAAATAGAAAAAATTACAAAAGAAAATAAAAAAGGATTTATAACTCCAGATATAAATTTTAGTTCTAACAAAATAAGTTATGATGATAAAAGATCAGAATCACAAAAAAATATTTGGCAGATATTAAAAAGGCAAAATGTTAGATTAATCCTTAAGTCACATTATTTTATAAAATATTTCATTGAAAGGATATACATAGATATCTTTCTATGTATCATTAATATTCCTAGCATCAATACAAAACTTTTTCTTGAATCAACAAAAAAAATTATTAATAAATACATTAACGATAATGAAGTAAATCACGAAAGAATTGATAAAACAAATCAAAGTGTAATTCCCTTTATTTCGACTATAAAAAAGTCACTTACTAATATTAGTAACAAGAATTCAAAGACTTTTTGTGACTTATCTTACTTTTCACAAGCATATGTATTTTACAAATTATCACAAACTCAACTTATTAACTTATATAAGTTAAAATCTGTATTTCAATATAACGGAATGTCTCTTTTTCTTAAGAATGAAATAAAGGATTTTTTTGTTGTAACACAAGAACTATTTCATTCCGAATTAAGACATAAGAATCTTCGCAATTATGGAATGAATCAATGGACAAATTGGTTAAGGAGTCAGTATCAATGTGATGTATCTCACATTAAATGGTCTAGATTAGTACCACAAAAATGGCGAAATATATTCAATCAACACTGTATGGCTCAAAATAAAGATTTATGTGATTTATATGAAAAGGATCAATTAATTAACTACGAAAAAAATTTTGAAACAGATTCATTACTGAATCAAAAAGATAATTTAAAAAAACGATATAGATATGATCTTTTAGCATATAAATTTATTAATTATGAAGATAAGAAGGACTCTTATATTTATGGATCACCATTACAAGTAAAAAATAACCAAGATATTTTTTATAATTACAACACACATACACAAAAATCATTTAATATGCCGGAAGGTATTCCTATTATCCCTATCAATAATTATCTAGTAGAAGATGATATTAGAGATATGGAGATAAATCCGGATAGAAAATATTTTGATTGGAGAATTTTACATTTTTGTCTTAAAAATAAGGTCGATATTGACGCCTGGATCGATATTGATACTGACACTAACAGTAATAAATATACTAAGACTAGGGTTAATAAGTATCAAATAATTGATAAAATCAATAAGAGGGGTCCTTTTTATCTCACGATTCAGCAAGATCAAGAAATCAACCTATCCAATCAAAAAGGGTTTTTTGATTGGATGGGGATGAATGAAGAAATACTAAGTTGTCCCATATCAAATATGGAATTTTGGTTCTTCCCAGAATTGGGGATACTTTATAATACGTATAAAATTAAACCGTGGGTTATACCAATTAAATTACTAGTTTTAAATTCTAATATAAATGAAAATGTTAGTAAAAACAAAAGCATCACTGGAAATAAAAAAAGAGATCCTTTTATATCAATATCGGAGAATTCAAAAAAATCTTTTGAATTAGAAAACCGAAATCAAGGGGAAAAAGAATACGCGGGCCAAGCGGATTTTAAATCAGCCCTTTCAAACCAAGAAAAAGATGTTGAAGAAGATTATACGGGATCGTACATGAAAAAACATAGAAATAAAAAGCAATACAAGATCAATACAAAAGCGGAGTTTGATTTCTTCCTAAAAAGGTATTTGCATTTTCAATTGAGATGGGATGATTCTTTAAATAAAAAAATAATCAATAACATCAAAGTATATTGTCTCCTGCTTAGACTGATAAATCCAAGAGAAATTACTATATCCTCTATTCAAAGGGGCGAAATGAGTCTGGATATTCTGATGATTAAGAAAGATTTAACTCTTACAGAATTGATTAAAAGGGGAATTTTGATTATTGAACCAATTCGTCTATCTATAAAAAATGATGGAAATTTTATTATGTATCAAACCATCGGTATTTCATTAGTTCATAAAAGTAAACACCAAATTAATCAAAGATACCTAGAAAAAAAACATGCTGATAAGAATTCTAATGAAGCCATTACAAAACATCAAAAGATGACTGGAAATAGAGATAAAAATCATTATGATTTGTTTGTTCCTGAAAATATTTTATCACCTAGACGTCGTAGAGAATTGAGAATTCTAATTTGTTTCAATTCTGAGAATAGACATAGAAATGCAGCATTTTGTAATGGGAATAAGGTAAACAGTCAAGTTTTGGATAAAAGCAAAAAATATAAAAAAAAACTTATTAAATTTAAGTTATTTCTTTGGCCCAATTATCGATTAGAAGATTTGGCTTGTATGAATCGTTATTGGTTTAATACCAATAATGGCAGTCGTTTCAGTATGGTAAGGGTACATATGTATCCGCGATTGAAAATGCATTAATAGTACATTTTTGATATATTTCCCATACCATATCTGGTCTATGACGACAAAGAGATGCACACATGCATTGTCTTACATTCCACTGATACACGATACTAATTCAATGACATATCAATTTGATCTAGAAATGAATAAACAAAATATTCTTATTTTAGGTCTAAATTTTTATCTTTTGTGAGTGGAGAAAACAACCATCCTTTATGTATACCCTTTCAAATCCAAATAAAATTTACAAATTAAAAATTTAATTTTATTAAAAAAAAATTATAAATTAATAACAAAATTAAGATTTTTGTATATACAAAATAAAAATGAGAGGCATTATTATTACTGATCAATAAAGATATCTATCAATAAAAATTTATTAAAATAAAAAGAGAGGGCGAGAAGATTTCATTTTATGGTAAAAAATTCATTCATCTCAGTTATTTCACAAGAAGAAAAAGACGAAAACAGAGGATCTGCTGAATTTCAAATAGTTAGTTTCACCAATAGGATACGAAGACTTACTTCACATTTAGAATTACACAAAAAAGACTATTTATCTCAGAGAGGTTTACGTAAAATTCTGGGAAAACGTCAACGACTGCTGTCTTATTTGTCAAAGAAAAATAGAATATGTTATAAAGAATTAATTAATCGGTTGGATATTCGGGAGTCAAAAACCCGTTAATTTGAAAAGGCATTTTGAATTATTTGATTTATTAGATCTTGAATTTTAATGAACTTTTTTTTTTCGTTTTCAGCAATTCATGAAAGAATGAATCGAGGAAAAACCGATGAATATACCAGCTACAAGAAAAGACCTCATGATAGTCAATATGGGCCCCCACCACCCATCAATGCATGGTGTTCTTAGACTCATCATTACTCTAGATGGTGAAGATGTTATTGATTGTGAACCAATATTGGGTTATTTACACCGAGGGATGGAAAAAATTGCGGAAAACCGAACAATTATACAATATTTGCCTTATGTAACACGTTGGGATTATTTAGCTACTATGTTCACAGAAGCAATAACTGTAAATGGACCGGAACAGTTGGGAAATATTCAAGTACCTAAAAGAGCTAGCTATATCAGAATAATTATGTTGGAGTTGAGTCGTATAGCTTCTCATCTGTTATGGCTTGGTCCTTTTATGGCGGATATTGGTGCACAAACTCCCTTTTTCTATATTTTCAGAGAAAGAGAATTAGTATATGATCTATTCGAAGCTGCCACCGGTATGAGAATGATGCATAATTATTTTCGTATCGGAGGAGTAGCGGCCGATCTACCTCATGGTTGGATAGATAAATGTTTGGATTTCTGCGATTATTTTTTAACAAGAGTTGCTGAATATCAAAAACTTATTACACGAAATCCTATTTTTTTAGAACGAGTCGAGGGAGTAGGCATTATTGGTAGAGAGGAAGTAATAAATTGGGGTTTATCGGGACCAATGCTGCGAGCTTCCGGAATACAATGGGATCTTCGTAAAGTTGATCATTATGAGTGTTACGACGAATTTGATTGGGAGGTACAGTGGCAAAAAGAAGGAGATTCATTGGCTCGTTATCTAGTCCGAATTGGTGAAATGATAGAATCTATAAAAATTATTCAACAGGCTCTGGAAGGAATTCCAGGGGGACCCTATGAGAATTTAGAAATACGATACTTTGATAGAGAAAGGAATCCGGAATGGAATGATTTTGAATATCGATTTATTAGTAAAAAGCCTTCTCCTACATTTGAATTGCCGAAACAAGAACTTTATGTGAGAGTCGAAGCCCCAAAGGGAGAACTGGGAATTTTTCTGATAGGGGATCAGAGCGGTTTTCCTTGGAGATGGAAAATTCGCCCCCCGGGTTTTATCAATTTGCAAATTCTTCCTCAGTTAGTTAAAAGAATGAAATTGGCTGATATTATGACGATACTAGGTAGTATAGATATCATTATGGGAGAAGTTGATCGTTGAAATGATAATTGATATACCAGAAGTACAAGAGATTGATTCTTTTTCTAGATTAGAGTTTTTGAAAGAGGTTTATGGAATTATATGGGTGCTTATTCCTATTTTGACTCTTGTATTGGGAATCACAATAGGCGTACTGGTAATTGTATGGTTAGAAAGAGAAATATCCGCAGGGATACAACAACGTATTGGACCTGAATACGCCGGCCCTTTGGGAATTCTTCAAGCTCTAGCAGATGGGGCAAAACTCGTTTTCAAAGAAAATCTTCTTCCATCTAGGGGGGATACCCGTTTATTCAGTATCGGGCCATCCATAGCAGTCATATCAATTTTAGTAAGCTATTCAGTAGTTCCTTTTGGCTATCACCTTGTTTTAGCGGATCTCAATATCGGCGTTTTTTTATGGATTGCCATTTCCAGTATTGCTCCAATTGGACTTCTTATGTCAGGATACGGGTCAAATAATAAATATTCCTTTTTAGGTGGTCTACGAGCTGCTGCTCAATCGATTAGTTATGAAATACCATTAACTTTATGTGTGTTATCAATATCTCTACGTGCGATTCGTTGATACATAGACATAAACTTTTCTTTATTCCTTCCTTTCAAAGAAAGGGTTGGAATGAATTAAGTAGCTATCTTCATTTTTTTTATTCATTATTCGGGTTGATGAACTAAATCAAATAGTTATATGAGTGAAAGAAAACAGCTTATATATAAATTCGCAGTAAAAAGATTGAGTCTCATTTTCTATGTATAAGAGTTAGAGAGTTAAGCGGAAATAAACATAAACAGAAGCGACCGTTTCCCCCAAGATTGGTTGATTAGTCATCCTGACTTGAAGCGGGCTCAAAAGATCAACCGTATTGAGTTTTCACTATCATTTGTATGTATTACCACAGCGGGGGGTTGAGCAAAAACGAGTGGGTGGTTAGAAACACCAAGATATGTAAAGGATTAGTAATGGAGATTATGTAAATTCTCCAAAAGGACATTTTTACATAATATAGAATACTCATTGGGGCTTTAAATTGGTAGAAATGATCAGGCAATACTCCCCACGACACGATTCCAATCCAGAGTATGCTCCTATCCACCGATTAAATAAATAACTATTGGGAACGAAATAATCCTTTACTTTATTTTGTAAGCCCCCTTTTTCTCAGAAATAGAAAGAAGAATAGGAACGAAAAAAAGAGAAAGAAATCCAATCCCAATAAAAAAATAAAAAAGATATCTTTTTTATTTTTTTCTTTCCCAGATACATATTAATAGGTATAGAATTTGTGTCATAATTCATGAATTAATTATAGAATTTTTTTCGTACGTGAAATCAACGGGTTATTGATATTTCTACAAGAAGTATTTTATTGAACAATTAAGTTATTACTCAACAAAGAAGAATTAAAATTCTTATTGAAATTATTAAAGATTAAAGAAAGGGTGAGATCAATTCAGAAGTACTTTTTTTATTTATTATTAAATATTAAATAATTATAACAGACAGAATTCAATTGGTCTAATTTAGGACCGTCCAATAGATTTTGACTTTATCCATCCTACAAACGTATCAAGATAAAATCATACTGACGCGATCCTTAGATTTATTTCTGGCCTTCAAGGAGCCGTATGAGGTGAAAATCTCATGTACGGTTCTGTAATAGCGATGGTAACAGTAATGGTATCACCGACTATAATTATCTAACAGTTCAAGTACAATTGATATAGTTGAGGCACAATCAAAATACGGTTTTTGGGGATGGAATTTGTGGCGTCAGCCTATAGGGTTTATCATTTTTATCATTTCTTCCCTAGCAGAATGCGAGAGATTACCTTTTGATTTACCAGAAGCAGAAGAAGAATTAGTAGCAGGTTATCAAACCGAATACTCGGGTATAAAATTTGGTTTATTTTATGTTGCTTCCTATCTAAACCTATTAGTTTCTTCATTATTTGTAACAGTTCTTTACTTGGGAGGTTGGAATATCTCTATTCCGGACATATATGTTTCTGAGCTTTTTGAAATAAATAAAACATGTGGAGTTTTTGGAGCGACAATTGGTATCTTTATTACATTAGCTAAAACTTATTTGTTTTTGTTCATTCCTATCACAACAAGATGGACTTTACCGAGGCTAAGAATGGACCAACTATTGAATCTTGGATGGAAATTTCTTTTACCTATTTCTCTCGGTAATCTATTATTAACAACTTCTTCCCAACTCTTTTCGCTGTAAGGGAAATTTACAACTTGTCTCAAACAAGAGAAATAAACAAACATAAAATTATTCATAATATATATTAACGATATGTTCTCTATGGTAACTGGGTTCATGAATTATGGTCAACAAACAGTACGAGCTGCAAGGTACATTGGTCAAAGTTTCATGATTACTTTATCTCACGCAAAGCGTTTACCCGTAACTATTCAATATCCTTATGAAAAATTAATCACCTCGGAGCGTTTCCGCGGTCGAATCCATTTTGAATTTGATAAATGTATTGCTTGTGAAGTATGTGTTCGTGTATGTCCTATAGATCTACCTGTTGTTGATTGGAAATTGGAAACTGATATTCGCAAGAAACGGTTGCTTAATTACAGTATTGATTTCGGAGTCTGTATATTTTGTGGTAATTGTGTTGAGTATTGTCCAACAAATTGTTTATCAATGACTGAAGAATATGAACTTTCTACTTATGATCGTCACGAATTGAATTATAATCAAATTGCTTTGGGTCGTTTACCAATGTCAGTAATTGATGATTATACAATTCGAACAATTTTTTATTCGCCTCAAAAAAATAAGTAAATCTCTTGATTAAAGAATAATTTATAATTACTTTACTAATACTATTACTTTACTAATAAATAATACTAAGGTTCAGTTTTGATCTAATCTAAAGGAATCGGGTTTCTTTCGTTTTGTTTGGTCAATAACTACAAATCCCAACTATTGATTAGTTGGTTAAGAATCACGTCTTAATTTGGATTGAAAATCCATTAATTAATATATCTGTAATTATTTTTACATATATAGTTTCAAATTAGAACTACTCTTTCAGATAACGAATTAAATTAGTCCAATAATTGTACTTACATTTATTCATATCCCTTAGTATTTATTTACTTAGGATTTAATTAGGAATTGCTCAAAAATTATAAATTTTTTTTCTGTTCGGATTTCAATAAGGTCATGAAAAACATTTCGATTTATTTATCTCTTATTTTACATATAATGGATTTGCCCGGACCAATACATGATTTTCTTTTAGTCTTTCTGGGATCGGTTCTTATACTAGGAGGTATGGGAGTGGTATTATTTACCAACCCCATTTATTCTGCCTTTTCATTGGGACTGGTTCTTGTTTGTATATCCTTATTCTATATTCTATTAAACTCCTATTTTGTAGCTGCTGCACAACTCCTTATTTACGTGGGAGCTATAAATGTTTTAATCGTATTTGCTGTGATGTTTATGAATGGTTCAGAATATTACAAAGATTTGAATCTTTGGACCGTTGGGGATGGGGTTACTTTGCCAATTTGTACAAGTATTTTTGTTTTACTCATGATTACTATTACAGATACGTCATGGTACGGGATTATTTGGACTACAAGATCAAACCAGATTATAGAACAAGATTTGA